TATCCCGACCATTCTTGACGCACCATCTTAATTTTAAGAAATTACTTGAGTCTATGTCAACTAAAAAAAACTTTATGAATTTAAATTAAAAAAGGGGATATAGGATAAAAAATTAGAGAATTAAAAGGGCTTTTGGGGATAGAGGGACTTGAACCCTCACGATTTCTAAAGTCGACGGATTTTCCTCTTACTAAAAATTTCATTGATGTCGGTATTGACATGTAGAATGGGACTCTATCTTTATTCTCGTCTGATTAATCAGTTATTCAAAAGATTCATCAGACTGTGGTGGAGTGACTGATTTGATCAATGAATATTTCATTTTTTATTCCAGTTGTAATTGATTTGATTCAAATCTTTCATTTGTGATAGAAAAGAAATATTTACAATTTACAAATAGACGTGAGAAGTCTTCATTAATCAATTGAAAGAGTATTTGACTACATAATATATATACCATATATATATGTTTATCCTTGATCTTTTCCTTTCTGGAAGTTGGATAGAACGATTCCTTTCCTACTGCCGAGGGAAATGTTGTCAACTCCACTTCTTAGAACAGCTTCCATCGAGTCTCTGCACCTATCCCTTTTTTATTTTAACTTTCTGAACTTTTATTTTGTTTTCGGAAAGAAGGATTTGGCTCAGGATTGCCCCTTTTTAATTCCAGGGTTTCTCTGAATTTGAAAGTTTTCACTTAGTAAGTTTCCATACCAAGGCTCAATCTAATTAAGTCCGTAGCGTCTACCAATTTCGCCATATCCCCCGTTTTTTCTTTGAGATTGATATCTCATTAGGATGTTTTTTCATTTGTATTATTAGAATTATATGCCGGAACTGTTGAATTTCTTAGAAATCGACTCCCATATTGGAGAAAATTTCCTTCTATTTGTTTTTGTTTGATTGATTTTCTTTCATCTATATCAGATACCCATATTTAGTCGAATCAGAAATGATTCTATTATCTCTCTATTCGCAATTCAATATACAGAGAGATATACTACATATATCTCTATTTTATATGTCCCTCCTTCTATGATTTTTTGATAGAAGTTAGAATACTCTAACGTTCGATTCTTTTTTTTTTTCCTTAGAGCGGACAGATACAGATCTTATAATAACAAAATGAAAATCAAAAATCTATTTATTAATTTTTTAAATTCGATATTCATTTAGAAATTCATTCAATAGAAATTTCTAATTATTTATCCAATTTCTTTTGATAATCCACCCAAATTCTAATGGATATGTATAAATCGATATCGATACATTATTATTTTATGTATAAAATGAAATACATTTGAATGTGGAAAATAGACCGCATTCATATTCATTCTTAGTCAATTTGAATTGAGTTGAAATTTTCAAATTATGATATGGAATTAGCTGTTATGTCATTCCCGTCTACTACGATGGCTAATGTTATTCTATTCCATTTCTTAGAATCCATCTATTTGAATCTAGCTATTTTATTTTGGTTTTTTATTTATTCGAACTGGTAGATTTTACTTTCATTCCGGCCGTAGGTTTTCTATCCCACCCGACTAGTTAGGGATTCGAGTCCCCGGCAACTCAATTAATTTAATTATTACTTTAAATACGAACCATAATTCGGATTAATTGATAATAATAAATGTAAGTTAATAATCGATTTTCTTCTTAACTCCTTTGTTATCTTGACATTCAACCCATAGGGTCCATATAATATATATATGCGATATATATATATATAGGTGGAATATATATCGCGTGTAGTAGAGAATGAAAATAATAAGTCTTTTACTAGAAAAATAGTAGACTTATTTATGTAGAATTCTTACTACACTCTTAATTCATTTTATAAGATTAAATTTTATAAGATTGAATTAAATTTTTTTGTGAAATATAAGGAGTAATTAAAATGACTATTGTCAGATTTACTGTCCGCTTAAATATCTACGGAGTCAGCGTAGATATGGCTGAAATTTGGAGGATAGCTCGGAGCGAACAAGTTCGGATTTTTTTTGGTAAAGCTATCAAAATAGCTCAGAGTCAAAAAGTTCGAATTTTGTGGGGTAAAATTATCCAGATATTCTGGAGAGGTTAGAGTTGCGGTCGATCGGTTCTCGCGCGCCATGAGATGAAATAGAGCTTATGCTCTATGGAGTTCGTCATCTCAGTATTGATTTGCTTTTTCAATGAGTTAGAAAGATTTATATATCTTTCTAACTCATTGAAAAAGCAAATTTTTTTGATTTTCATGAGAAATTAATTTCTACCGCCTTAGTTTTTTCTAAGGTACTGTTTTAAAAGCCCAAAGGGGGGGGTGAAAAAAAAAAAGATGACTACAGAACTTTTCTATGGAATCCATCCGGCCCTAGTGGTCTCTCTTTTTTTAGTTACTTATTTATCTTATCTTCTTTATTGTATTTGGTATTTTAAGTGGATCGATTTTGATATATTTTTTTTGAAGACCGATAATAACGAAACTTGTTTTTTAATTTTATTAAACAATGATACC